CGGTGGAGTGACAGCTAGTTTTGGTATGTTGGGGGATATCATTATTGCCGAACCCTATGCCTATATTGCATTTGCGGGTAAAAGAGTAATTGAACAAACATTGAAAAAAGCCGTGCCTGAAGGTTCACAAGCGGCTGAATCTTTATTACGTAAGGGCTTATTGGATGCAATTGTACCACGTAATCTTTTAAAAGGTGTTCTGAGCGAGTTATTTCAGCTCCATGCTTTTTTTCCTTTGAACAAAAATTAAATCAAATAGAACGGTTCGTTTATCAGAATTAAATGAAAACCCTGAAAAATGCATTTTTCTTTCGAATCTTTTTTTTTATCGATATTCTTGTTTACTACTCAGTAAACCTCTATCAACAAGATAAAAAGTGAATTTTTTTTAAGTTCAAATTAGACTAGACAAATACAAAACAGTTTATTTTCCTCCCTTGCTTGTTAATGACTATTATAAGATATAAGAGAAAAACAATAATCAATCTAACAAGGGGATTATGATACATCTATTTGGTTTTGAAAGATGAATTAGTCTATTTATTTAGTTTGGCGTTTCTTGTACCTATTTTTTATTCTATTTCTATTAGGTTGTATATTAGTATTAGATATATATTTACTTAAAGATACTTAGTATAATTATATAATATATATAATAGAAATAAAAAAAAATACAAGATATTCTAAGATATCTTTAGAATTCAGAATATAACAATAACAGGTACAAATATTAAATTGAGGTACCCATTTTATGACAACTTTCAATAACTTACCCTCTATTTTTGTGCCTTTAGTAGGCCTAGTCTTTCCGGCAATTGCAATGGCTTCTTTATTTCTTCATATTCAAAAAAATAAGATTTTTTAGATCGGCTGAAACCTAATCGTATCACCCCTTTTTTATTTTAAAAACTTCGATTCGATTCGATAAGACCCATTTGGTAGAATATTGTATAACACATAGATTCCTACAAACATAAATAAAAAAAGCTCTTATGCGTGTGTAAACGTAAAAAAACTTGCGCTCTTTTGAAAAATGGATCATCATCGGGCCGATGTCTGAAATTCCAGTGAATCTATTTATTTGTATGTATATAACTATAGGGGATCATATAAAGGAAGGAGATGTTATTATTTTAGAAATAAACAATTCAATTCTATTAATTACTCCTAAGGTAAAGGTTCACAACAAAATAGTGGATGAGAGTTACTTTGAAAAAAAAAAGAAAGTCATATTTTCTCAATTCCAAAAAAATGTATAACTGGATCTAATATATATGAGTTGGCGATCAGAATCTATATGGATAGAATTTATAACGGGGTCTCGAAAAACAAGTAATTTCTGCTGGGCCTTTATCCTATTTTTAGGTTCATTAGGATTCTTATTGGTTGGAACTTCCAGTTATCTTGGTAGAAATGTTATATCGTTATTTCCGTCCCAGGAAATCATTTTTTTTCCACAAGGGATTGTGATGTCTTTCTATGGGATCGCGGGTCTCTTTATTAGTTGCTATTTGTGGTGCACTATTTTGTGGAATGTGGGTAGTGGTTATGATCTTTTCGACCGAAAAGAAGGAATAGTGCGTATTTTTCGTTGGGGATTTCCTGGAAAAAGTCGTCGCATCTTTTTACGATTCTTTATGAAAGATATTCAGTCCATCAGAATAGAAGTTAAAGAGGGTGTTTCTGCTCGGCGTGTCCTTTATATGGAAATTCGAGGTCAAGGGGCTATTCCTTTAATTCGTACTGATGAGAATTTTACTACACGAGAAATTGAGCAAAAAGCTGCCGAATTGGCTTACTTCTTGCGTGTACCAATTGAAGTATTTTGAAATGAATTAATTTTAAAAGACTAAATGCTTTGGCAGTAGGAAGAAAAAACGAAATAATTGATTTTTTTTTCCTTTTTTCAATTGAATATTAATCTATTCTTTTATGCTCGTTTTTTTTGATATATTTGATAGAAAAGGAGTTTCTTCGTCTCGAAATTAGTATTGATCGAAAAAGGGGGAATAACATCCTGGAAACCCAATTTTTTCTTGATTCAAGTTGGAAGTGTATTCTGAGTCTATTTCTGTATTCTTTCTAGATTCAAAGCAAAGAATCAGTACAGTATTGAATCAACAGCAAAAGAGAAAATGGATTCATAGGCTAACTATATTCTATTCGAATTAGAATAGAAACTCATGCTCGATAGAAATATTAGATCTAATAGAATCAACAAATGAGGTAGGTTCATTAACAATTCACAGATTCAAAATGGCAAAAAAGAAAGCATTCATTCCTTTTTTTTATTTTACATCTATAGTCTTTTTGCCCTGGTTGATCTCTCTCTGCTGTAATAAAAGTTTGAAAACTTGGATTACTAATTGGTGGAATACTAGACAATGTGAAACTTTTTTGAATGATATTCAAGAAAAAAGTGTTCTAGAAAAATTCATACAATTAGAGGAACTATTCCAGCTCGATGAAATGATAAAGGAATACCCAGAAACCGATTTACAACAATTTCGTCTAGGAATCCACAAAGAAACGATCCAATTCATCAAGATACACAATGAGTATCGTATCCATACAATCTTGCACTTCTCGACAAATCTAATATCTTTCGTTATTCTAAGTGGTTATTCCTTTTGGGGTAAGGAAAAGCTTTTTATTCTGAATTCTTGGGTTCAAGAATTTCTATATAATTTAAGTGATACAATTAAAGCTTTTTCGATTCTTTTATTAACTGATTTATGTATTGGATTCCATTCGCCTCACGGTTGGGAACTAATGATTGGTTATATTTACAAAGATTTTGGGTTTGCTCATTATGAGCAAATTTTATCTGGTCTAGTTTCTACCTTTCCAGTCATTCTTGATACAATTTTTAAATATTGGATTTTTCGTTATTTAAATCGTGTATCTCCGTCACTTGTAGTGATTTATCATGCAATAAACGACTAAAAAAAGATTCACCGATCCAATTTTAATCTTTCGTACCTTATACATCATAACCAAATCAAAGTCGTATTTACTTTACTCTTTTTACCCATGAGGGATTCCTTGTATATTTCAACAAAAAAATTTTATTTTTTTTTTCAGTAAATGTAAATAGCAGAATTGTGGCTAGGGAAGTATATTATCGACCTAGCTAACTTTATTGTAGAAATTTTCGGGATAAATGATTGGACCATGCAAACTAGAAATACCTTTTCTTGGATAAGGGAAGAGATTACTCGCTCCATATCTGTCTCACTCATGATATATATAATAACTTGGGCATCCATTTCAAGTGCATATCCTATTTTTGCCCAGCAGAATTATGAAAATCCACGAGAGGCAACTGGGCGTATTGTATGTGCCAATTGCCATTTAGCTAATAAGCCCGTGGATATTGAGGTTCCACAAACGGTACTTCCTGATACTGTATTTGAAGCAGTTGTTAAAATTCCTTATGATATGCAACTAAAACAAGTTCTAGCTAATGGTAAAAAAGGAGCTTTGAATGTGGGAGCTGTTCTTATTTTACCGGAGGGGTTTGAATTAGCCCCCCCCGATCGTATTTCACCCGAGATGAAAGAAAAGATGGGAGATCTGTCTTTTCAGAATTATCGCCCCAATAAAAAAAATATTCTTGTGATAGGTCCTGTTCCTGGTCAAAAATATAGTGAAATAACCTTTCCTATTCTTGCTCCGGACCCTGCTACTAATAAAGATGTTCACTTCTTAAAATATCCTATATACGTAGGTGGAAACAGGGGAAGGGGTCAGATTTATCCTGATGGTAGCAAAAGTAACAATACAGTTTATAATGCTACGGCAGGAGGGATAATAAGCAAAATTTTACGAAAAGAAAAAGGGGGATACGAAATAACCATAGTGGATGCATCAAATGGACGCGAAGTAATTGATATTATCCCTCGAGGCCTAGAACTTCTTGTTTCCGAGGGCGAATCCATTAAACTCGATCAACCATTAACGAGCAATCCTAATGTGGGTGGATTTGGTCAGGGGGATGCGGAAATCGTACTTCAAGATCCATTACGTGTCCAAGGCCTTTTGTTCTTCTTAGGATCGGTTGTTTTGGCACAAATCTTTTTGGTTCTTAAAAAGAAACAGTTTGAGAAGGTTCAATTATCCGAAATGAATTTTTAGATCTGTCTATTTAGCTTTATCAAATTCGTAAAAAAGAACAAAAAAATTATGAAAAGCCTTTTGCCTCTTTTTAGATTTGCTATTCTAGATGTCAGAAATTACTTGTATCATAGTCCTAATACTAGTATGTATATTGAGAAGAATTCACTTTACCCCCCCTTTATTTATTTTTCAATAAAAATTTGAAAAACGAAAAGAGGTGTGATGTAACTCTGTCGTTATTGACCAATTGAAATTGATAGAATGTATGAATAATCAAGAGTTTTTTTTCTAGTCGAATGGCAAAATTTGACTAGATACTAAAATCAGATAAGGAACGCACGCGCCGAAAAAAAAGGGAACCATAAATCGGCGAAACAACAAGTTTTAGGGACTATAGGGAGTATTTTTTATCTTGCTAGTCTTCGACACAAGAAAAGGAATTTTAGACATCCTTTTCTTGTGTCCATCTTGTCCGTCTTGATTCAATTCGTTAAAAATTCCTATTCTTAGTTTACATATATATTACTGTTTCTATATATATAACGTTTTAATATATTATAATATATTAATTAAAAGTATATATAATTATTAATTAATAATATAATAGTAGTTACTTTTTGTAGTTTTCTTTTTTTTTTTCAATTTTGATGAAATACTAAATAAATAAAATAAGAAAAAACTTATATTTCTATTTTATATAGTATAGACCAAATTGAAAATTTTAATGATAGATCTAATGATAAAAAATATTGTGTCAGCCGGGGAAGCAGGAAAAGGGGGAATTAAGTGATTCCCCTTTTTTATTCTATCTTTGAAAGGTTAAAAAATAAATACTATATGTTCATAATCTACAAATCTAATTAAGTTCATTTTTCAAAAAC